TAAAGAGATTTTATTCAGACTTTCCGGAAAATCCTTTTTTACTAAGACTTTCCGGAATTTCTTCGATTTGATCTCTTTGTTGTAGAAAGTATCTTATCCCTATTTCATAGGGATAGATATCTTATACGGATAACTGTTATTTAGTTAGTATCTAGTTACGTCGCAATAGTATCATAGTATATACAATTCGATTTTGTATTGTATTCGATTTTGCATTTTGATGAGCTTCGTTTTGAAGAATTCATTGACTACATCAGGATACATAAGATAAAAACATCGACCCATATCTAATCAAAGTTTGTTTTTTTTTTTTTTTCGTTTTTGAGAACCATTTGAACGATTCCTTGCTTCAAAGGGTTCTCAAAAACTTGAGATGCATCTAATCACAACTTTGATTTACTTTATTTTTGCATTATTTGGTTTTTCTATTATGGAGTTATTATGGAGTAGAGTGAACTTCAAAATCTTCTAATTTCTATCGAAGAATTAGAACACTTTCTGTCTCATTAATGAAACACTATCGATGAAGTGAACGGCTACCCATGATAATAATTAGATAAGATAGCTTGTACCCTGTCAAGGGATAGGGAGAGAACGAAATCCGGATAAATACCAATTCCTATTACGGGTAAAAAGATAGAGATTGAAAGAAATAGTTCTCGCGGTCCAGAATCCAAAAAAGTCGAATTTGGAACATTAAATAGCTTGTATCCATAGAACATCTGACGTAACATGGATAATAAATAAATAGGAGTTAATATCATTCCAATTGCCATTCCAAAAAGGATTAGCATTTTTAGCATTAAAGGATATTTTGGACTACTAATTAGTCCAAAAAAGACTACTAATTCTCCAACAAAACCACTCATTCCTGGCAATGCAAGAGAAGCCATTGAAAAGCTACTGAACATGGTAAATATTTTAGGCATTGGGATAGATATCCCCCCCATTTCCTCGAGATAAAGAAGGCGTATTCTATCACAACTCGTTCCCGCCAAGAAAAAGAGTGTGGCGCCGATAAATCCGTGGGAGAGCATTTGTAAAATGGCTCCATTGAGTCCCATGTCCGTTATAGAACCAATTCCTATAATTATGAAACCCATGTGAGATACAGAGGAATAGGCTATTCTTTTTTTGAAATTTCGTTGACCAAGAGAAGTTGAAGCCGCATAGATTATTTGCATCGTTCCTATTATTACCAACCAGGGAGAAAATATATAATGAGCGTGGGGTAATAATTCCATGTTGATCCGAATCAATCCGTATGCCCCCATCTTTAATAAGATTCCAGCTAAAAGCATGCATGTACTGTAATGTGCTTCCCCATGGGTATCCGGTAACCATGTATGTAGGGGTATAATAGGCAATTTGACAGCATAAGCAATAAGGAAGCCCAAATAGAATATTCTTTCCAATGCCACAGGATACGATTGATTAATTAATCTTTCCAAATCTAATGTGGGTTCATTGGAACCATATAAGCCCATACCTAGAACTCCAATTAAGAAAAAAAGGGAACCCCCTGCAGTGTACAAAATAAACTTTGTAGCTGAGTAGAGACGTTTCTTTCCTCCCCACATGGATAAAAGTAAGTAAACAGGAATTAATTCTAACTCCCACATGATGAAAAAAAGTAAAAGGTCTCGAGAAGAAAATAAACCTATTTGACCGCTGTACATTGCTAGCATCAGGAAATAGAATAACCGTGAATTTCGAGTGACTGGCCAAGCCGCTAAAGTGGCTAAAGTAGTGATAAATCCTGTCAGTAATATCGGTCCTATGGAAAGTCCGTCGATTCCCAGTCTCCAGTGGAAATCAAAAACATCTATCCATTTAGAGTCCTCCTTTAATTGGATTAAGGGATCATCTAATTGGAAATGATAGCAGAATGCATAAGTCATTAGAAGGAGTTCCAATAAGCATATATAGAGGGTATACCACCTAGATATCTTATTCCCTCTATGAGGGAAAAACAAAATGGGGGAACCAAAGAATATCGGCAAAACAACAAGTATTGTTAACCAAGGAAAATAACTCATGATAAAGTCATAAAGACAGGATACGTTTTGACCAGAAAAGCCCGTGCTGTAGAAAATCAATTTTCTATACAGCACGGGCTTTTTCGGTAAAGAGGAATCAAATGATTCAAGTGGAGTTTTTTGTAACGTATCAATAAGACAGAGCCATGCTGCGAGTTGTTTCAGGACCTAAATAAACACGGACACTTAAAAAATCTGTTGGGCAGGCGGATTCACATCTCTTACAACCCACACAGTCCTCGGTTCTTGGTGCGGAAGCAATTTGCTTGGCTTTACATCCATCCCAAGGTATCATTTCCAATACATCCGTTGGACAAGCTCGTACACATTGAGTACACCCAATACATGTATCATAAATTTTTACTGAATGTGACATTGCATCTAGAAATTGCTATTTTGAACATAACAAATTTTCGATCTGGTCAAATTTGTCGTATCCGAATCATAATCATAGATATTGTTATTGTGGGCCCCAGATGAAGCAGTGGTTTATCAAAATTGGATTGGAACAATCACCATATTTCTTAATCCGTTTGGGAGAAAATATGAGAAAGGCTAAGAGACTTTGACTTTCATTATATCAATTTCTTATTTCCCTTTTTTCTTTTTTTGAATTTTGGAATTCTAAATAAAAGATAAAAGACTATTGGACAAAGATTTTTGCACTTCGATTCGACAGCACTAATTATTCAAGAAATTGGATTGATTAATACGACTTAACCTTCTGTTACATTGGATAGCAGAAAGAATAGCTAGGCCAACAGCTGCTTCAGCAGCTGCAATGGCCATAACTAAGATGGAGAAGATATCTCCTTTTAATTGGCGACTGTCCAATATATCAGAAAATGTTACGAGATTTAGATTAACTGAGTTTAGTATAAGCTCAAGACACATAAGTGCCCTAACCATGTTTCGGCTTGTAATCAATCCATAGATACCGATAGAAAACAAATACACACTCAAAAGAAGTACATGCTCGAACATCATTAACTAATTCCTTAGAAATCTCGATCCCTTTCAATATGAACAACAATTCAATCGATTCAATTGATTAGAATAGAACAATTACTTCTCTCAAACAAGAGAAAGAAAGAATTTGGAATGCGAATTCTCGCAACAACTATTAGACAACTATTAATTATTTAATTCTTACTATTACTGAACTATTACTGACGAGCCATATTAATTGCACCTATCAAAGATAGTAAAAGAATTATAGAAATGAGTTCAAAAGGAAGATAAAAATCTGTTACTAGATGAATCCCGATTTGTTGAGCGTTATTTATGAGGTCCTGTTCGAAAATTTGGTTTGATCTTGTACTGCAAATAATTCCATACCATGACGTATCTGGAATAGTAGTCATTAGTAAAAAAAGAATAGTTGTACAAACCATTGAAGTAACACCATCTCCAATGGTCCAAAAATCCTTTTCTTTGAACCATTCTACACTATTCATAAACATTAAAGCAAATATGATTAAAACATTTTTCTATTTGACTTTTTTCTATCTTTATCTTTTTTATTATTTTATTCCTTATAAAAAGAAATAAGATTGGGAATCGAGAAATTATTAAAAACATCTCGATATAAGATTGGAATATTCATTAAACATAAAAAAAAAAAAAAAAGACTACAATTTCTTTTCTTATGAAACATACATATCAATATGCATGGATAATCCCCGTTCTTCCACTTCTAGTTAGTATGCTAATAGCATTTGGACTTCTCCTTACTCCGACGGCAATAAAGAACCTTCGCCGCATATGGGCTTTTCCTAGTGTTTCCCTCTTAAGTATAACTACCATTTTTTCTTATAGTCTGTCTATGCAACAAATAAAAGGAAATTCTATCTATCAATATCTATGGTCATGGATTATCAATAATGATTTTTCCTTAGAATTCGGATACTTAATCGATTCACTTACTTCTATTATGCCACTATTAATTAATACTGTTGGAATCATGGTTCTTATTTATAGTGACAATTACATGTCTCACGATCAAGGATATGTACGATTTTTTGCTTATTTGAATCTTTTCAATGCTTCTATGTTGGGATTAGTTACTAGTTCCAATTTGATTCAAATTTATTTTTTTTGGGAACTAGTAGGAATGTGCTCCTATTTATTAATAGGATTTTGGTTCACACGGCCGGTTGCAGCAAGTGCTTGTCAAAAAGCTTTTCTAACTAATCGTGTAGGAGATTTTGGTTTGTTATTGGGAATCTTAGGCTTTTATTGGATAACAGGTAGTTTCGAACTTCGAGATTTGTTCCAAATAGCTAATAACCTGGTGGCTAATAATGGGTTCCATTCTTTATTTACAACTTTGTGTACCTCTTTATTATTCATGGGTGCTGTTGCTAAATCCGCACAATTCCCTCTTCATGTATGGTTACCTGATGCTATGGAAGGACCCACTCCTATTTCGGCTCTTATACACGCGGCTACTATGGTAGCCGCGGGAATCTTTCTTATAGCTAGACTTTTTCCTCTTTTCATACCCATACCTTATATAAATAGTCTGATTTCTTTAATAGGTGTAATAACACTACTATTAGGAGCTACTTTAGCTCTTGCTCAAACAGACATTAAAAAAAGCTTAGCTTATTCCACAATGTCTCAATTGGGTTATATGATGTTAGCTCTAGGTATAGGTTCTTACCAAGCAGCTTTATTCCATTTAATCACCCATGCTTATTCGAAAGCTTTATTGTTCTTAGGATCGGGATCAATTATTCATTCAATGGAACCGATTGTTGGATATTCACCAGAAAAAAGTCAGAATATGATTTTTATGGGCGGTTTAACAAAATATATTCCAATTACAAAAACCGCCTTTTTATTGGGTACACTTTCCCTTTGTGGTATTCCACCTCTTGCTTGTTTTTGGTCCAAAGACGAAATTCTTAGTGATAGTTGGTTACATTCACCCATTTTTGCAATAATAGGTTTTTTAACTGCAGGATTAACCGCATTTTATATGTTTCGGGTATATTTACTGACTTTTGATGGATATTTGCGTATTCATTTTCAAGATTACAGTAGTACAAAAAATAGCTTGTTCTACTCAATATGTCTATGGGGAAAAAGAAGAACCAAGGAAGTCAATAGAGATTTCCTTTTATCAAAAGTAAACAAAGCGATTCCTTTTTTCACAAAAAAACCATATAACATAATTAAGAATAATAAAACAAATAACATACATACGATACAAGGGTATTTTAGTGTGAGTAGTAGTTATTTCTCAAATAAATACACCTCTATGTATCCCCAAGAATCGGACAATACTATGTTATTCCCTCTTCTTGTATTAGTAGTATTTACTTTGTTTATTGGATTAATCGGAATTCATTTTGATCAAGGAGCACTCCATTTTAGTATATTAGAAAGATGGTTAACTCCATCAACAGACCTTTCCCATAAAAGTGCGAATTATTCTATCAATTCGTATGATTTTTTCACAAATGCAATTTATTCTATAAGTATAGCTATTTTTGGGCTATTCATAGCATATATTTTATATGGATCCGCTTATTCGTTTTTTCAGAATTTGGATTTAGTTAACTCATTGGGAAAAGCAGATACGAGACTCTTGGGCAAAATAAGAAAAGTGATATACAATTGGTCATATAATCGTGGTTATATAGATATTGTTTATAATAAGGGTTTTATCATAGGCATAAGAAGATTAACCAAACTAATGACCTTTTTTGATAAATGTATTATTGATGGAGTTACGAATGGGGTTGGTGTTGCAAGCTTTTTTATAAGTGAGGGAATTAAGTATATTGGGGGTGGGCGAATATCATCTTATCTATTCTTTTTCTTATCTTATCTATTAATATTTTTATTAATCTTTCTTTTTTCAAAGTAAAATCGATGATAAAAGAATATATATGCAAAGTTATACACATTATAACAACGGAAAATAAGTAATAAGGTAGAAATAATAAGAAAAAAGAAGGATCCGTTTTGAACAATACATGTCTTTCACATACAATAATAAAATAAAAAGAATAACCCTTTTCTTGAATGGCAGTTCCAAAAAAGCGTACTTCTCTGTCAAAAAAACGCATTCGTAAAAATCTTTGGAAAAAAAAGGGCTATTTAGCTACACTACAGGCGTTTTCTTTAGCGAAATCGATTTCTACTGGGCATTCAAAGAGTTTTTTTGTGCAACAAAACAAATAATTTAACGTTAGGGTAATCCCAATTTGAACAAAGAAGGAACCATTTTTTATGTTAAAAAATACATATTAGCTAATGAAATTAGCTAATGGAATAGGATTAGCTAATAGAATAAAATTAACAATTCCTATTAAATTTATATATAAATAAATAAAAGAAATTCCAACCTTTCTATAATTTCTTTTTTTTTCTATTTTTTATAAGAAATAGAAATTTGGATGTTGATCAAATGCATTTTTTGTGACACTTCAATGAATTTCGCTTTGCTTATCTTTTCCTTTAGTTCAGTTTACATTTCGTTTTTTTATTGTTTAAATGTAAAAAAAATAGAAAAAAAGTAAGCCAAAACAGGCCTCATATGGATGCACGACGTCAAATTTCTTTGATAATATTAACAGTTGTTTTTTTCACGAATATACCAAGATAAATTTATTCAATAATATTAACAGTGGTTTTTCTCGCGAATATCATAAATTTGATTGTTCTCCACCAAGGATAATTGAGAAAAACAAGAAGATTCGTTAAACTACTTCATCAATAGTCTTAGGCTAAAAAATCCTCTTGACTATACATCATAGATTACACTATGATTATTTCTCCATAATGGAGAAATTCCTTCATATTATCAAAATAGGAGACAGAATTCATATGGATATAGTAAGTCTTGCTTGGGCTGCTTTAATGGTAGTCTTTACATTTTCCCTTTCACTAGTAGTATGGGGAAGGAGTGGACTCTAGGGATAAGTAATCAATTGAATTGACTAATCGAATTGTATCCATTAATAGATACAATTCGATTAGTCAATGGATAATGTGTTATAATATGAGAGAGAAGTGGATTCTAGCGATATTTGATTAAATAATCAATAGTCCAATTTTAGTTGTACTGAAAAACTGAAATCTATGTATCAAACAAAATAAAGAGAAAATAGAATGGAAACCATAAACTGTTGATTCTTATGTTTCTGTATTTGCAAGGCATTTCGTACTATTCTGAATTAAATTCAGACTCTTATGCCTAATCGTTTTTATAAAGTGTTCGTACTTCTCCCTAGAGAAGAAAAAGTAAAAAGAAACAAAAGAAAGTAAACCAAGAGAGGGATCTGATTCTGATATGGATCCACAAAGTGGAATTTCCTCGATAATATTGACAGAAGAATGGGACCTATTATCGGACATATAAGAAATTGGATTATTCTTTACCAAAAATAGCGAGAAAAAACAGAATTAGTAATTGCAAAAGAATTAGGGATAGAAGAATAGGAAAAAGGAATAAGGAGAAAAGGGGGAATGCCCTTCATCAAAGGGCAATCCCCCCGGAAGTCTCCATCGGAGCATTTTTTTTTGTTTTTTTGTATCCCTGAGTAACCAAAGAGGTTCATTATTCTATGGAAACTATACAAGGTCCTTAGGAAAATTTCGAAGATAGAATACAAGAGTATACAGATAGTAATCTACTATTTTGTTATTTACCTTTTTTATTTTGTTTAGTTAAATCTAACGATTCTCTAAAGTTTGTATACAATATCTATTGAAAATATGTTGGCTTACCGAATAATTCTTTCTCTGGGAAATTAGGTTTCCTTTATTCTTGTTTTAATAAATAGAAAAAAAGAAATCGTAGTTAGTAGATTTTGTTCACAGAAAAATAAAGACAATTCATTTTGTTTGAATGGAAGAAATTGGATAAATGAGAAAGTAAAAAATTGGTAAGTTTTATGCGCCAACGGAGAAAAAAACCATTCAACGTCTTCAATAGAAATAAAATCCCTATTACGTGCAAATTTTTTTTTAGTGGTAAATTGTTAAAAAATGAAGAAATCCACAACGATACTATATAATTAAGTAACTAAAACTAAGTCTTATTTTTTGCGAAGATTCCACAATAGAAATAAGTTTCTATTTTTAGTTTAAGGGGCCTTTTCCTTATTCATCCATTCTAATGCTTCCTAAACTATACGGAATCCTTGAATCTGGACGATTCACTGGACGATTCATAAGAAAATCACTATTCTTATTTCAAATAGGCCGCCATGGTGAAATTGGTAGACACGTTGCTCTTAGGAAGCAGTGCTAAAGCATCTCGGTTCGAGTCCGAGTGGCGGCATCTTCGAAAAGGGATACAATAGATCCAAAAAAGTATTCCATTCTCGATTTTGAATTATGTAATGGGACCCTTTCTTTATGATATTTGTAACTTTAGAGCATATATTAACGTATATCTCTTTTTCGATCATTTCTATTGTGATTACGATTTATTTGGTGACTTTATTAGTTTGTGAAATGGGAGGATTACAGGATTCGTTAGAAAAGGGGATGGTAGCGGCCTTTTTCTCTATAACGGGATTATTACTTTTTCATTGGATTTCTTCAGGACATTTTCCACTAAGTAATCTATACGAATCAGTAATCTTCCTTTCATACGTTTTCTACATTATTTATATAATTTCAAAAATACAGAACCAAAATCAAAAAGAGGATTTAAGCACAATAACTGCGCCAAGTATCATTTTGACTCAAGGTTTTGCCACGTCAGGTCTTTTAACTAAAATGCAGCAATCCGGAATACTAGTACCTGCTCTACAATCTCAGTGGTTAATGATGCACGTAACTATGATGTTATTAAGTTATGCAGCTCTTTTATGTGGATCCTTATTATCAGTCGCTCTTATAGTCATTAGATTTCGAAAAAATATCAACCCCTTTTGTAAAAGAAAAAGGGGTTTAATTAAGTCATTTTTTTTTGGTGAGATTGCTTGTTTAAATGCAAAAAAAAGTGTTTATAAAAGTATTTCTTTTCTTTCATTTCCAAATTATTATACATACCAATTAACTGAGCGTTTAGATTATTGGAGTTATCGTGTCATTAGTCTAGGGTTTACTTTTTTAACAATAGGTATTCTTTGTGGAGCAGTATGGGCTAACGAAGCCTGGGGGTCCTATTGGAATTGGGACCCCAAGGAAACTTGGGCATTTATTACTTGGACCATATTTGCGATTTATTTACATATTAGAACAAATACGAATTGGAAGGGCACTAATTCCGCACTTGTAGCTTCTATAGGATTTCTTTTAATTTGGATATGCTATTTTGGTATCAATCTATTAGGAATAGGTTTACATAGTTATGGTTCATTCACATGAACCTCTAATGGAATAATGAATTAAGGAGGAAAAAATATGACTCTAGGGGTTACAAAAAAAGATCTCATGATGGTCAATATGGGCCCACACCATCCATCAATGCATGGTGTTCTTCGACTGATCCTTTCTCTCGACGGGGAAGATGTTATTGATTGTGAACCCATATTGGGCTATTTACACAGAGGAATGGAGAAAATCGCAGAAAACCGAACAATTATACAATATTTACCCTATGTAACACGGTGGGATTACTTAGCTACAATGTTTACAGAGGCAATAACAGTAAATGCACCAGAACAATTGGAAAATATTCAAGTACCCCAAAGAGCCAGTTATATCAGAATTATTATGCTAGAGTTGAGTCGTATAGCTTCCCATTTGTTATGGCTTGGCCCTTTTATGGCAGATATCGGTGCACAGACCCCTTTTTTCTATATTTTCAGAGAAAGAGAATTAATATATGATTTATTTGAAGCTGCTACAGGTATGCGAATGATGCATAATTATTTCCGCATTGGAGGCATAGCTGCGGATCTACCTTACGGATGGGTAGATAAATGCTTCGATTTTTGTGATTATTTTTTACGAGGAGTTGTTGAATATCAAAAACTTATTACACGTAACCCCATTTTTTTGGAGCGAGTTGAGGGAGTCGGTATTATAGGTGGGGAAGAAGCAGTAAATTGGGGTTTATCAGGACCAATGTTACGGGCTTCTGGAATGCAATGGGATCTTCGTAAAGTTGATCATTATGAGTGTTACAATCAATTCGATTGGGAAATCCAATGGCAAAAAGAAGGAGATTCGTTAGCTCGTTATTTAGTACGAATCGGTGAAATGAGGGAATCTATCAAAATTCTTCAACAGGCTTTAGAAGGAATTCCTGGGGGACCCTATGAGAATTTAGAAGTACGACGTTTTAGTAGAGGAAAGAATTCCGAATGGGATGATTTTGAATATAGATTTATTAGTAAAAAGCCTTCCCCAAATTTTGAATTATCGAAACAAGAACTTTATGTAAGAACAGAAGCCCCAAAAGGAGAATTAGGAATTTATTTGGTAGGAGATAATAGTGTTTTCCCCTGGAGATGGAAAATTCGTCCACCCGGTTTTATCAATTTGCAAATTCTTCCTCAATTAGTTAAAAGAATGAAATTGGCTGATATTATGACGATTTTGGGTAGTATAGATATCATTATGGGAGAAGTTGATCGTTGAAATGATAATTGATATGCCAGGAGTAGAAAGTATTCATTCTTTTTTTACATTGGAATTTGTTAAAGAGATCTATGGACTGATCAAAATTGTACCCATTTTGATCCTCATATTCGGAATTACAATAGGAGTACTAGTAATTGTATGGCTAGAAAGAGAAATAGCTGCTGCAATACAGCAACGTATTGGTCCTGAATATACTGGTCCATTGGGAATTCTTCAAGCTATAGCAGATGGGATAAAACTTCTTTTTAAAGAGGATCTCTTTCCGTCTCGGGGGGATATTCCCTTATTTAGTGTTGGACCCTCTATAGCAGTCATATCAATTGTATTAAGTTATTTAGTGATTCCCTTTGGCTATCGCCTTGTTTTAGCTGATCTTCGTATAGGTGTTTTTTTATGGATTGCCGTTTCCAGTATTGCTCCTATTGGCCTTCTTATGTCAGGATATGGATCGAATAATAAATATTCCTTTTCGGGTGGTTTACGAGCTGCTGCTCAATCCATTAGTTATGAAATACCATTAACTTTGTGTGTCTTATCAATATCTCTACGTGTGATTCGTTTAAATATGAATTTTTGCCTCTCCCGCCTCTTTCTTCTCAAAAAAAAATAGGGTGGTTGAATGTATTAAATATACGTTTGTTTTTTTTTATTTAGCATTCGAGTTAACAAGTTAAACCGGATAGTTAGATGAGTGAAACAAAACGGCTTATTAATTTGTAGTCTGAAGAATAAATCTCATTCCCTATGTACAAGAATAAAGCTGAAGTAAACACAAGCAGTGTAAGCTGCTTATCCCAAGATTGATATTTTTTAATTCATCACATCATATCTTGAAGCGGGTACGAACAAAGGATCAACTGTATGGAAGTTTTTATTACTATTTCGTATATATTACTATACAATACCGGGGATCAATCAAAAGTCAGTGAGTAACTAGGAACACTAAGGTACATAAAGGATTAGTAATGGAGCATAGTGTAAGGTATCAGAGGTTTTATATGTTTAAAAGGAATCCTAATAGGGGCTTGCAATTAGTAGAAATGATCAAGTAGTACTTCCCTACGATTCCGATCTAGAGTATGCTCCTATTCACTTATTAAGGAAATGGCTATCAAAGAACGAATTAATCCTTTATTCTTTTTAAGTATCTTTCCCTTATGTCTAAGAAAGAAGAACAGGAAAAAACAAAAGGAATGCAATATGCAAAAAAATAAATAATAATTAAAAAGATCCTTATTTATTCTTTCTTCTACTGTATATGAATATACGGAATACAGAATTTTTATCATGATTCAGTAACTAAGGCCTAATTTTTTTATTTAGTAGGGATTTGATATAAGGAGTATCTTATGGAAAGATTTAATTACTAATATTAACGAACAGGGGCAAATCCCATTATAAAGGATGAGATCAATTCGAAAGCACTTTTTTATTATTCTAGCAGACGGAATTCCATTGGCCTACTTTTTTTTAGTTTTCGGATGGATCTTTATTGTATCTATATCCAAAGATGTGATAATACCCAAAAACTCTTTTCTTTATTCTTTTTTTTGTGGTCATAGAGGAGCCGTATGAAGTTCAAGTTTCATGTACGGTTTTGAAATAGCGATGGGAACATTGATTTATTATCGACTATAATTATCTAATAGCTCAAGTACAGTTGATATAGTTGAAGCACAATCAAAATATGGTTTTTGGGGATGGAATCTTTGGCGTCAACCTATAGGCTTTATGGTTTTTTTTATTTCCTCTTTAGCCGAATGTGAAAGACTGCCCTTTGATTTACCAGAAGCAGAAGAAGAATTAGTCGCGGGTTATCAAACCGAGTATTCGGGTATCAAATATGCTTTATTTTATCTTGCTTCTTACTTTAATTTATTAGTTTCTTCTTTATTTGTAACAGTTCTTTATTTGGGTGGGTGGGCTTTTTCTATTCCATACATAGCCATTCCTGAACTTTTCGAAATGGATGGAATTTTAGGAATGACTATTAGTATCTTTATTACATTAACTAAAGCTTTTCTTTTTCTCTTCATTTCCATTACAACAAGATGGGCTTTGCCTAGGATGAGAATTGACCAGTTATTAAATCTTGGATGGAAATTTCTTTTACCTATTTCTTTGGGGAATTTGTTATTAACAACCTCGTCCCAACTTATTGCATTATAAATAGAAAGAATAAATAGCAACTATTCTTATTTTGAAGCATACTTCCCTTAAACAAGAAAAAAAAGCAAATTCTTCGCAAACTCTTCATGGATATTTACAATATGCTTCCTATGGTAACTGGATTTATGAATTATGGTCAACAAACAATACGAACTGCAAGGTATATTGGTCAAAGTTTCTTAATTACTTTATCGCATACCAATCGTTTACCTGTAACGATTCAATATCCTTATGAAAAACCGATCACACCAGAGCGTTTACGAGGGCGAATTCACTTCGAATTTGATAAATGTATTGCCTGTGAAGTATGTGTTCGTGTATGTCCCATAGATTTACCTATTGTTGATTGGAAATTGGAAAGAAATATTAAAAAAAAACAATTACTTTATTATAGTATTGATTTTGCAATTTGTATATTTTGTGGTAACTGTGTTGAATATTGTCCAACAAACTGTTTAGCCATGACTGAAGAATATGAACTTTCTACTTATGATCGTCATGAATTAAATTATAATCAAATAGCTTTGGGTCGATTACCTATTTCTCTTATTATAGATTATACAATACATACAATTGGAAATTCTACTCAAATCAAAAGCAATAGATAAGATCAATCCTTTGATTAAAAAAGGATTTTAGGTTACTAAGATTTTTCTTTTTTTTTTGATAGAAAGAAAGAAATCTTTTTCTTTTGATTTTTTGATTAGTTACTAACTACAAAAAAAAATAACTATTGATTGTTCCGAATTACTATTGGATTTCAATTTCATTATTTCATTCCGCTATAACTCTACATCTATAGAAGAAATACAAGAATCCCTTCTTCTTTCTTGAACCATTTAGATATTTAGACATGAAGTTTTTTTTTCTTTCTTTTCTACATAATGGATTTACCTGGGCCAATACATGATATTCTTCTACTATTTTTTGGATCTGTTCTTGTATTTGGAAGCCTGGGAGTAGTATTACTGACTAATCCCATTTTTTCTGCCTTTTCGCTTGGATTGGTTCTTATTTGTATATCTTTGTTATATATTTTACTGAACTCCTATTTTGTAGCTGCAGCACAACTCCTTATTTATGTAGGAGCAATAAATGTTTTAATCATATTTGCTTTAATGTTTATGAATAGTGTAGAATGGTTCAAAGAAAAGGATTTTTGGACCATTGGAGATGGTGTTACTTCAATGGTTTGTACAACTATTCTTTTTTTACTAATGACTACTATTCCAGATACGTCATGGTATGGAATTATTTGCAGTACAAGATCAAACCAAATTTTCGAACAGGACCTCATAAATAACGCTCAACAAATCGGGATTCATCTAGTAACAGATTTTTATCTTCCTTTTGAACTCATTTCTATAATTCTTTTACTATCTTTGATAGGTGCAATTAATATGGCTCGTCAGTAATAGTTCAGTAATAGTAAGAATTAAATAATTAATAGTTGTCTAATAGTTGTTGCGAGAATTCGCATTCCAAATTCTTTCTTTCTCTTGTTTGAGAGAAGTAATTGTTCTATTCTAATCAATTGAATCGATTGAATTGTTGTTCATATTGAAAGGGATCGAGATTTCTAAGGAATTAGTTAATGATGTTCGAGCATGTACTTCTTTTGAGTGTGTATTTGTTTTCTATCGGTATCTATGGATTGATTACAAGCCGAAACATGGTTAGGGCACTTATGTGTCTTGAGCTTATACTAAACTCAGTTAATCTAAATCTCGTAACATTTTCTGATATATTGGACAGTCGCCAATTAAAAGGAGATATCTTCTCCATCTTAGTTATGGCCATTGCAGCTGCTGAAGCAGCTGTTGGCCTAGCTATTCTTTCTGCTATCCAATGTAACAGAAGGTTAAGTCGTATTAATCAATCCAATTTCTTGAATAATTAGTGCTGTCGAATCGAAGTGCAAAAATCTTTGTCCAATAGTCTTTTATCTTTTATTTAGAATTCCAAAATTCAAAAAAAGAAAAAAGGGAAATAAGAAATTGATATAATGAAAGTCAAAGTCTCTTAGCCTTTCTCATATTTTCTCCCAAACGGATTAAGAAATATGGTGATTGTTCCAATCCAATTTTGATAAACCACTGCTTCATCTGGGGCCCACAATAACAATATCTATGATTATGATTCGGATACGACAAATTTGACCAGATCGAAAATTTGTTATGTTCAAAATAGCAATTTCTAGATGCAATGTCACATTCAGTAAAAATTTATGATACATGTATTGGGTGTACTCAATGTGTACGAGCTTGTCCAACGGATGTATTGGAAATGATACCTTGGGATGGATGTAAAGCCAAGCAAATTGCTTCCGCACCAAGAACCGAGGACTGTGTGGGTTGTAAGAGATGTGAATCCGCCTGCCCAACAGATTTTTTAAGTGTCCGTGTTTATTTAGGTCCTGAAACAACTCGCAGCATGGCTCTGTCTTATTGATACGTTACAAAAAACTCCACTTGAATCATTTGATTCCTCTTTACCGAAAAAGCCCGTGCTGTATAGAAAATTGATTTTCTACAGCACGGGCTTTTCTGGTCAAAACGTATCCTGTCTTTATGACTTTATCATGAGTTATTTTCCTTGGTTAACAATACTTGTTGTTTTGCCGATATTCTTTGGTTCCCCCATTTTGTTTTTCCCTCATAGAGGGAATAAGATATCTAGGTGGTATACCCTCTATATATGCTTATTGGAACTCCTTCTAATGACTTATGCATTCTGCTATCATTTCCAATTAGATGATCCCTTAATCCAATTAAAGGAGGACTCTAAATGGATAGATGTTTTTGATTTCCACTGGAGACTGGGAATCGACGGACTTTCCATAGGACCGATATTACTGACAGGATTTATCACTACTTTAGCCACTTTAGCGGCTTGGCCAGTCACTCGAAATTCACGGTTATTCTATTTCCTGATGCTAGCAATGTACAGCGGTCAAATAGGTTTATTTTCTTCTCGAGACCTTTTACTTTTTTTCATCATGTGGGAGTTAGAATTAATTCCTGTTTACTTACTTTTATCCATGTGGGGAGGAAAGAAACGTCTCTACTCAGCTACAAAGTTTATTTTGTACACTGCAGGGGGTTCCCTTTTTTTCTTAATTGGAGTTCTAGGTATGGGCTTATATGGTTCCAATGAACCCACATTAGATTTGGAAAGATTAATTAATCAATCGTATCCTGTGGCATTGGAAAGAATATTCTATTTGGGCTTCCTTATTGCTTATGCTGTCAAATTGCCTATTATACCCCTACATACATGGTTACCGGATACCCATGGGGAAGCACATTACAGTACATGCATGCTTTTAGCTGGAATCTTATTAAAGATGGGGGCATACGGATTGATTCGGATCAACATGGAATTATTACCCCACGCTCATTATATATTTTCTCCCTGGTTGGTAATAATAGGAACGATGCAAATAATCTATGCGGCTTCAACTTCTCTTGGTCAACGAAATTTCAAAAAAAGAATAGCCTATTCCTCTGTATCTCACATGGGTTTCATAATTATAGGAATTGGTTCTATAACGGACATGGGACTCAATGGAGCCATTTTACAAATGCTCTCCCACGGATTTATCGGCGCCACACTCTTTTTCTTGGCGGGAACGAGTTGTGATAGAATACGCCTTCTTTATCTCGAGGAAATGGGGGGGATATCTATCCCAATGCCTAAAATATTTACCATGTTCAGTAGCTTTTCAATGGCTTCTCTTGCATTGCCAGGAATGAGTGGTTTTGTTGGAGAATTAGTAGTCTTTTTTGGACTAATTAGTAGTCCAAAATATCCTTTAATGCTAAAAATGCTAATCCTTTTTGGAATGGCAATTGGAATGATATTAACTCCTATTTATTTATTATCCATGTTACGTCAGATGTTCTATGGATACAAGCTATTTAATGTTCCAAATTCGACTTTTTTGGATTCTGGACCGCGAGAACTATTTCTTTCAATCTCTATCTTTTTACCCGTAATAGGAATTGGTATTTATCCGGATTTCGTTCTCTCCCTATCCCTTGACAGGGTACAAGCTATCTTATCTAATTATTATCATGGGTAGCCGTTCACTTCATCGATAGTGTTTCATTAATGAGACAGAAAGTGTTCTAATTCTTCGATAGAAATTAGAAGATTTTGAAGTTCACTCTACTCCATAATAACTCCATAATAGAAAAACCAAATAATGCAAAAATAAAGTAAATCAAAGTTGTGATTAGATGCATCTCAAGTTTTTGAGAACCCTTTGAAGCAAGGAATCGTTCAAATGGTTCTCAAAAACGAAAAAAAAAAAAAAACAAACTTTGATTAGATATGGGTCGATGTTTTTATCTTATGTATCCTGATGTAGTCAATGAATTCTTCAAAACGAAGCTCATCAAAATGCAAAATCGAATACAATACAAAATCGAATTGTATATACTATGATACTATTGCGACGTAACTAGATACTAACTAAATAACAGTTATCCGTATAAGATATCTATCCCTATGAAATAGGGATAAGATACTTTCTACAACAAAGAGATCAAATCGAAGAAATTCCGGAAAGTCTTAGTAAAAAAGGATTTTCCGGAAAGTCTGAATAAAATCTCTTTAAGAAGCGATCATCCAAGAGAATCCATTTTGCCAAAAATCTGGGTGGACGAAATACCAAAGATAAACGACGAGCAAAATAATTAGCACGAAGATTTTGCCATCATCGAGAAAATCCG